AGCTTAACGCCTCCTATTCCCATTCCCATTCAAAGGTCATCTTCTTCGGAACCTCATACAAACGAATTCCGACTCCTTTCTATCCTACTCCACACTTCGAAACGCAATACCTGCAAGGGAGACTCTTGCCTGGGAGTAGGAGCGGGCTTCCGCCTAACCCGGAATGGCTGGGGAAAGGAAAGGGCCTGTAGCTCAGAGGATTAGAGCACGTGGCTACGAACCACGGTGTCGGGGGTTCGAATCCCTCCTCGCCCATAACGGTTCTCTACCCGGTAGGTAGGGAAGCAGGCAGCGGACGCAGAGCTATGGAACTTGGTTCTTCACGAAGGTGTAAGGTGCAGGTGTTCCGCCAAACAGAATGGTAACTGTTTCGTATAGTAACCCGCATTTTTCTTTTTGACCTCCCGCAACTCTTCCTTACCGCCAGGCCTGTTGAGCGGAGTCTCAGCAATAATACGCTCCTCATCACCACTAATATGCTTGCTCGCGGAAGTGGGTAAATTTGTGGCAGTAGCCCCTCGTTTATGAATGCATCTTTAAAAGACTGCTCGTGCATTACCTAAGTTATCAATCGGCTAGTCGAGAGTAGCTAATTGGAGCTATAGAACAAGATATTATTGTCCCGGATCTACGTCAGGATACTGACGGCATGCATACAGAGACCGACCCATCAATGATTTTCGAGAGAAGGATCGGCACGGCAGTTTTACCGGACCAGCTAGTAACAGGTCGAGCGAATAGAAGCCCCAATTATATTCTGGAAATGCCATCAGAACAAAGAATGACGGATTTGCTTATCCTAGCTTCTCGGCACTCCGGAGAGTGCGTTGCTTCCATTCTATTCCAGGACTACCGGGAAGTAGTGGGTGGGTACATCTTTATCCTCGTCCCCGGCTATTTCGCATTGATATAAGCAATGACGAGCAACGTTTCACTCATTCCTGACGAAGTGTCAAAGTAAGCCCTTAGATTCTAAAAATATGGATCTCCTTGGGTAGGATTTGAACCTACGACCAATCGGTTAACAGCCGACCGCTCTACCGCTGAGCTACCCAGGAACAATGCGGAGAATTCAATCCTATGTACACTCGAAGACTCTTTTTCTTCGGACCGACCTATGACCAGTGCATGAACCGTTGGACGGAGCTTTCTCCGGAACTTCGCGTACACCCTAACCTCTATTATACGGAGAAGGGGTAACGATAGCAATCCCTTTTGCCCCCCCGTCGTTTGCCTACCCTTTCTGACTGACTAAAAGGTATGTGAAAAAAAAAAGATGATGGAGTGAATGATTCTGTTTCGAAATAAAAACTAATAAAGATTCTTTCTATTCCATTAATATTCTTATTAATAATTAATAATCTGTCTCAATTGATTTTGATTTGATGTAAATTTTTCTTTGTGTCATGTCATCATTATTATGTATTATATAAAGGATTACGCATCATAGGCATAGGCATTTCATTTCATTTTTTGGAGGAAAATAGAGACCGAAGTATGAACGGAAAGAAACCTAAATATAAGCAAAAACAATTGATACCGAAAGGATTATATTTCTTATTGGAGAGGATGCAGAAACCTCAACAGAACCCTCATTGGGAGAAAGCTTGTTGGGATAAAGATCATCAATATTTATTGAATAGATATTTATTGAATTTATGGACAAAATGGAATTTGGGATTGTTAACTGAAATCTTTTCCAATCGAGAACACAAGCTCTTCGACTTTCTATTTATCATTTGTTCCAATTCTTCACATCGAATCCATATATTCAATTTAGTGTTACTTTTCGTATCACTAATCTTTCCATATCGTTCGAGTAAGAAAAGTGTGGTAGAAACAAACTATTTACATTTGTCAAAAAGAGTTTCTGTTACTCGTATGAACCACAGTAAATGTGAACGGGGAATGCAAGGCGAATCGAATACTTTAAAAAAAAAATATGCTTGTAAGAAAGATAATAAGAGAGATAATAGAATAATCTCCGAAGAGGATAAAGCAGCTATTAATAAAGAGAAATACTTTAATATTTTCGGTTCGGGGAAAGGGATAAAAAAAATATATGATGATTTTCAGATATATTTCACTTTAAATTCGACTGAGAATAAGTATTTGGATTGTGAAAAAAATCTTTATGAATGGCTTTTTCAGGGAGAATATATTAACCACGAACGTATCAATGAGCAACTAATAAAAAATTTGGCTATTCGGCGGTATTTTCCTTCTGTTCTTATCGGGACGGAGCAAGATAAAATAGAATCAAATTCGTTTTCAAAGTTTTATTTGTCAATCTCTCAAGAATCTTTTGCGAAAGACATAGAATATGTAATAAATAATTTATTTCCGGGGGAAAGAGAAATCTTAATTGATAATTTTCCAAAATCGATTCGTTATGCTTTTTTGGACATACTACTGATAGAAAAACTATATATAGATTTTTATAGCACTAAAAGGTCTATCAAAAATATCAAATCATCTGAATTTTTTGGATATTCTATGCGATCAGATGACAATAATAGAATAGTTGATGCGTGGAATATAAGAAAATCCTAAAATATTTGTTTGAATCATCTCGTTCTTCTGGATGCTGGATCTAAAATTAATCGAAGGAATAAATGTGATATAAACATATTGGATTTGATTATTTCTGTGAATCGTAGTACATGTTGGAATATTCTTTATCCATTCCGGTCCTCGCGCGAAGACAATGAACAAAATATAAATATATTCTACAATTTTTTCCGATCCGAATCATTGGTAACAATAATAGATCGTTTCGCTTTATTAATTACCGAACCCGAATCTAATGAGTTTCGTGATCATAGTAATAAGGAGCTTATTCTTCATTTAAATCATATAATGGAAGAATTTTATAATGAAATATATATATTATTATCATTATCATCCAACGACAAGAATAAGTTAAACGATACAAATTCTTTTTTTTTCTCATGTATTTCACCAAATAAAGGTATTACTGTTGAGAATAATGAACATCTACCTTGGATCATTCGGGAAAAATTGATAAAAATTCCTTTTAGGGAAAGTTTAGAAAGATCTAATATAGCAGATCGCGAAACTAATAAATTAATTAAAAATGAAATTTATATACATTTTAAAGAATTATTAAATAGATCATATTTAATAAAAAAATCATACTTTCTTTTAAAGAATCAAATTTATGTGCTTTGGATAGAAAATGAAGGTTGGGGTAATGTCGCAAGGAATACAATTAACCGACATTTATTTAATTGGAAAGGAACTGGAAAAAAATGTTTTAATTATTTTAAAGTTTATAAAGGCAATAAATATGTTAATTGGAATGCGGATGTATGTGAATGGTCCAATAAAACTGGGAATTTGACAGAATTCCTAAAGAATTTTGTTTCTTCTAAAAATAACTTTTTTGGAATAGTATACAATGAAATGAGATCTTTCATTAATGAAAATTCGAGTGGTCGATATGTGAAATTTAATAATAATTACTTTAAGTTTTTTTTAATTCGTGAAAACTTTATAAAGGTGTTTGAGTTTCTGATTTATAAGTTCAAAGATTTTTTTTATAAATTGAGTTCTTTGTCAAATTTCATTGATACTAGAAGTATTTATTCAAAAAAAAATGTTTTAGATAATTGTGAATTAGAATTTGAATTTTTGATCGATGAAAAATCAATAGCACCCTCGTCTTCGAATGGGATATCAGTAGATCAAATTATCATCGATGTATTCCACAACGAACTCAACAATGATATTGATTGCATAGAACCACTTGATAACACTACTTTTTCCATATTTAAGAATCAAGACAATTTGAATCCCGCAAAACTATTTAATGAGAGTTCCCTGAGAACTTATTTTCGTGGGGCAAATACATTAGAGTTTTCGGATTATTTGAATCATCTCCAGTTGGATCCCAATAAAAGATGGTCTTTCTTTTTCCTCCGCAATACGAACAAAAATCCTATTCGAAACTATGATCTTACATATGAACAATTATTAAATATTTTGCCTATATATATATCTCCTTCGTCTATCGTTGAAATAATATCTTTTCTCTCGGAAAAGGAAATTTTTTCAATTATTCGGTCACAGATATCTGAGATTTATTCCCCCGAGTATCCAAAAATAAATTGTGATCAAATATTTGCATTTGTTTATAACTTATATAAATTAAATTCATTAACTGAAACTAATTCATTTATTCGTGGAAAAATAAATATTGACTTTATTAGAAACTTTCCTATTATAGCACCTTTAACGGAAAAACAAATAGTAAATTTCGAGATTACTTACTATTACCAGCAAATTATCGCTACAAAGGAGTTTGATATTTTCTTGGGTAAAAGGACTTTAAACCCGAAAATGAGTCTTATTCAAAGTAAATCTTACGAAAAAAATGTGCTCTCTGAAATTTTCGGAGGGACGCTTTATCGGATCAAAGGATTGTTTGGAAGAGATAGTTTAATGGAAGATTCGAGAAACGGGATTGAAAACGAGGTTATGGATAGGGAAAGAACCAATTTTAATTTCTTCAATTCCTTCGGAGAAAATGAAATTATTTCTATATCATTTTTTTCACCACATCTAAAAGAACTAGTTAGAGAAACAAAAATGTATGTGATATCTCAAAAAGATGATGTTTATAAAAGATATAAATTGATTGAACCATATATGCCGTGGTTTTTTACTCGTGAATGGTGGGAGTACTTTTATAATATATTCTTCTCAGAAGCATTTTCAAGGATATTATTAAACAGTAATCATCATATTTTGCACACTGAGGATGTAGGAAAAATAAGAATTGAAATAGGAATTGGTGATCAACCAAACAAGCCATTATTTAATTTTAAATTCAGAAGGTCATTAATAAATTATTGGAATGATGAATATTTAATAATAGGTTTGTTTATCCTTGTTCTCTTACTCTCTGAAAACTCGGACCATATTGACCTATGGAGACGCTTCGGAATATTTGAATACTTAACAAATTCTTTACAAAAATATCGTTTGGATACGTTTATGTATCCCCATTTGGATACGATATATCATCATTCGAAATACCTTCATCCTTGGGTATTATATTATTCGACATTCTTTTATTGGATATTCTATTATTTGATATTATTCCATCATTTGATATTCCCTCATCGGATATTCCATTATTTGTTTAGTAGAAGAAACAAATTTATATATATATATATATATAATTTTATAAGGATAAGGAGTTTCCACTGTTTTCTGATAAATATCAATTATTTTTGGAAGGAGATTAATAAATATTTATCCACAAATGAAAAAATTAAAGTATGGTTAAATAATAACGAAAGCCCGGACCCTTTTTCGATAGAGAAAGAATCATTGATTCGGTCCCTAATAACAGAAAAAAGTGTTTTTCGGTATGGATCAAATACTACTTATCGTAATTCATTGAATAATTATTTTGGTTATCGGATTACTAATAAAGAAGGGTTTTATTACTTAGTATATTTGGCTGAAAGCTATAAGAAGGGTCTAATGAATTACCCGCTTAATCAATTTGATTCGGCGGAATCTCGGGTTTTCCTCGCGTTTCAGCAAAGAATGACTTCATTGAATCTTAAATCTAGAATGATTTCTGCTCCATTCGAATTAGGATTATCCCTTTCCAAAGGTATTTTACTAATAAGTACCACGGAAACGGAAATAGAAAGATCATCATATTTAATAGAGGATCTAGCAGTAGACTCTTGTGTTTCTTTAATACAAATATCTATGAGATATTTGTATAAAGAGGATTATTCATATAGATGTGATCATTACATTATAGAGAACGAGATAACACTTTTTATGAGAATTCTGTGCCGATTAATTTCTATCTTGGAAGCAGTGAAAAAAATGCCCCCCTCCATAATATGGGTCAAAAATATTCATGAAGTGAATGATATCATAGTTAAAACTCAACTAGAACCTAGTAAACCTAGTGTTGAAGTATTATCACTTCAATTACATTTATTATTAATATCTTTCACCGAGATTGCCAATAATACTTATAGTAATATGATTGTTATTGGTTCAACCCATCTTCCCGAAAGAATGGATCCATCTCTAATATGTCCAAATCGATTAGATAGATTAATAAATGTTCGAATGCTTAGTATCTCAGAACGGCAGAAGGGATTTCCTATTCCCCTACGTAGCAAATGTTCTTCTCATCTAGAGAATATTGATTGGTCTTTTCTCAATGAGTTTGGATATGGAACCTTCTCTTATTATGCATTACGAGATTTAGAATCAATTGCTAATGAATTTTTATTATTCGGTATTTCCCGCGATGAATGGGTTTTCTGCAATAATAAAATCAGAGCTTTTTTCTATGGACAAATCATTCCCAATGACGTTTTTTACAAAGCTTTTGTTGATAGGTTTTTCGATTGCGAAAAGTATATAGATATTAGTCGAAATTACGAAAAACATCTTTATAGAGTAGGAAAGGCTATTGAGAACATAGTTATAAGAAGTATTAAAACGAGCCCTCTATGTGAAGGTAAATCTACTGACATTTTTTTGAAAGGCAATTTTGATGATTTGTTTAAATATTTAGAATCTTCTATTACTGAAAACACTATAAAAGAATTTACTATACTATCCTATATTCTGGGGTGCTTAGCTGGATTAGCAACTCGAGATTCTTGGTTTATATCGGAAGATAAAGAAGAAAATTCGATATTTTTCGAGGATGAATATGAAAATTCTTTCGATATAGCCTGTTCTTTTTTGGAGAATCTTTTAGTAGAATTTCCATGGTTGGAAACACATCAATATAATTCTATTAATAATGAAATCAATAATAAAGTAAGATTTGCTTCTCATCCTGAAACAAGAGTTCCTATGGTTATAATGCAAATGCAAAAATTTTATACTTTTTCATACAGGAGGGCGGTGAGAAGATACGGAATGGCGACCGATACAGCTTTTACTTTCAGTAAACGGCGTCTCGATTTTTTTTGCGATAACTTATATTGGATAGGAATACCGGATAAATTCTTTCAATTTGAATCTGAAATAGCAGCACTTTATGGATATGGAAAGAATATAACGAAACAGCTTTTCTGTTTCAAATCTATTTTTTATTATCCTTTTCGTTATGGTTATAAGAGGTTCTCATATGAAGAATCACTGAAAATCTTAGAGATAATAGAGTCCCTAATGGAAGAGATTTTATTTAAAGAACAATCTGTAATATTTGAGATCCCTCCATCGACGAAATATCAATTATCTTATGAACCATTGTTATTCATGAGGAAACGATTCGTCTGGGATCCCACAGATTTATCAATATTTGAAAAAAATCCCCCTGTTTTGTTTTCACTTCGAGAATTTTTTGTGGATAAAGAAACGATAAAACAGCTTTATATTATTTACGAAGAAAAATTTAAAGTTTTAAAGGTGAGAAGAGATTTCAGAGACTTTTCTGTTTATTATAAAGAGGAAGAAGAAGATGAAGAAAATTTAAAAGATGAAAATGAAGATGAAGATGAAGAAAATTTAAAAGATGAAAATGAAGATAAAGATGAAGAAATAAATAGCAAAAGTAAATTGGAAAATAAATTCGAACGGAATTTTGGTGTTCTACTCGAATATGTATACGGAAAAAAATCCGAAGTTTTGTATGAACCCTGGTTGATTGAATCTTCGTCAAAGAATAATTTGTTTTTTACTCGTCTCGAATCATTAAATAATTACGAAGAATGGCTTGACGTAAATAGTTCATTATATACTTTCATTCATAGTACTCTTTTTGAAAGTCACAAATATTTATCAAATTTATTTATATCTAACAGAATGTCATTGAATAATATAATGAAAATGCTTCTGAAGGATAGAAATATTTTTCAAAAGGAAATTGAAACTTTACTTTAAAAAATTTCCATATCGAAACCAGAAAAAAATAATTAACAAAAAGATTTTGTAAAGTAAAGAAGGTGCTTCATTTACCTCCGTGTAGGCTAGGTCACCCTACAATGTTGGTTATGTCTCTCCATGAGATAGTAGGCATTAAGGAAGTGGGGAAATCAATATCGAGAATTAATTATCATAATATTGACTATGAATTATGAGAAAGCTACAAGAATAGTCGCTTAAGAAGAATATTCAATTAATAAAAGATAAAAATAAAAAAAAAAAAATAGGATATTTTCAAAACGAAAGTGGCAGTTCATGGAAAAGGTGGAATCGGTAAATCAACGACAAGTTGCAATATTCCAATTGCTTCAGCAAGACGTGGTAAACGAGTTTCACAAATTGGATGTGATCCTAAACATGATAGTACTTTTACCCTTACAGGATTTTTGATACCTACCATTATAGATACTTCACAATCCAAGGATTATCATTATGAAGATGTTTGGCCCGAAGACGTAATTTATAAAGGTTATGGGGGGGTTGATTGCGTGGAAGCGGGAGGACCACCCGCAGGAGCTGGGTGTGGAGGATATGCAGTAGGAGAGACTGTTAAATTATTGAAGGAATTAAACGCTTCTTATGAATATGATATTATTTCATTTGATGTATTAGGTGATGTAGTCTGTGGAGGTTTTGCTTCTCCATTAAATTATGCGGATTTTTGCATTATAATTACAGATAATGGATTTGACGCATTATTTGCAACTAATCGTATTGCTGCTTCTGTTGGGGAAAAGGCGCGTACACACCCACTTCGGCCGGCGGGCTTGGTAGGAAATCGTACATCGGAAAGAGATCTTATTGATAAATATGTAGAAGCTTGTTCAATGCCCGTATTAGAAGTATTACCTCTCATTGAACATATCCGAGTATCTAGAGTGAGGGGTAAAACATTATTTGAAATGGTTGAATCTCAGCCCTCTCTTAACTATGTTTGTGATTTTTATTCAAATATAGCAGACCAAATATTATCTAAACCAGAAGGAATTGTACCGAAAGAAGTTTCCGATCGAGAATTATTTAGTTTACTTTCCGATTTTTATTCAAATCCTATCGGGAATAGGGAAGAGAAAAACGATCGAGAGAATTCGCTTGATTCTATGATAATAATTTAAGACTTAAATTATTTTGTTCATTAATCAAAGAAATATATCTATGTCAGTGAAAACATCTGAAACTCTCACTTTTGAATGCGAAACGGGTAACTATCATACTTTTTGTCCCATTAGCTGTGTAGCTTGGTTATATCAAAAAATTGAAGATAGTTTTTTTCTGGTGGTAGGTACAAAAACATGTGGTTATTTCCTGCAAAATGCCCTCGGAGTTATGATCTTCGCGGAACCCCGTTATGCCATGGCAGAATTGGAAGAAGGAGATATTTCAGCTCAATTAAATGATTATGAAGAGTTAAAAAGACTTTGTTCTCAAATAATAAAAAATAGAAATCCTAGTGTTATTATATGGATTGGTACTTGTACCACGGAAATAATAAAGATGGATTTGGAGGGCATGGCACCAGAACTGGAAAATGAAATCGGAATACCAGTTATAGTAGCGAGAGCAAATGGACTGGACTATGCCTTCACTCAGGGAGAAGATACTGTGCTAGCTGCTATGGTACATCGTTGTGCCGAACGAGATTCCTATTTATTAGGTGATGAACGAAACCAAACTGTACAGAATCAAGCTTTACAAGATTCCTTTTTCTTTCCCGGGAATAAGGAAGAGACTTTCGAACCTATTATGAATCCTAAGAAAGATCCTCCTTTAGTTCTCTTTGGATCCCTACCTTCGAGCGTTGCTTTTCAACTTGGTTTAGAATTGAAACGCCAATCTATTCAAGTATCAGGTTGGTTACCTGCTCAGAAATATAATAATCTTCCATTATTAGGCGATGGGGTTTACGTTTGTGGTGTTAATCCATTTTTGAGTCGTACAGCAACAACTTTAATGCGACGTCGGAAATGCAGATTGATTGGAGCACCTTTTCCTATCGGTCCCGATGGAACACGTGCTTGGATTGAAAAGATTTGTTCTGTGTTTGACATTGAACCTCGGGGCTTAGGGGAAAGGGAGGAACAAGTGTGGGAAAGCTTGGAAGATTATCTCAATTTGGTACGCGAAAAATCCGTATTCTTTATGGGAGACAATCTTCTAGAAGTATCTCTAGCACGATTTCTAATTAGGTGTGGAATGATTGTTTATGAAATTGGTATTCCATATATGGATAAACGATACCAAGCTGCTGAATTAGCATTTTTACAGAATACGTGTGGGAACATGTGTGTTCCCATGCCACGAATCGTAGAGAAACCAGATAATTATAATCAGATACAACGTATGCGTGAGTTACAACCTGACTTAGCCATCACTGGGATGGCTCACGCTAATCCATTGGAAGCAAGAAAAATTAATACCAAGTGGTCAGTCGAATTTACCTTTGCTCAAATTCATGGGTTCACCAATGCAAGAGATATTCTTGAACTTGTTACTCGTTCATTACGACGTAATAATGGTTTAGAAGATTTTGGTTGGACCAGCTTAGTGAAAAGGGGTAAATAATTTAAGAACGTAATAAAATTTATGAATTTGTGGAATGTTTGGAGAATCTAAACAGAAGAAACTTATTAATCAGTAAGAATGTCATATAAAAGATTTTATTAACAAGTTTATTATTCTTGAATATTTGTATTTATGTATGAAGGGAAGGAACAATAACTAGCGTGGTCCGTATATGTGCGCGGAAGTGAATGCTTTTCGCTTTGTTCTACGTATCAATAACGAGATATACGACATATATCTTGTTATTGGTATATATCTCATCGTAATTCATACGAAGTATTGAGGGCAGTGAATGAATGGAGGTATTGTATTCGTCTTTCCAAAGGGACAATTATATTGGTATCTCGGAAATAAAACTGGACGATCTTAAGATAGGCACTAAAGTCCTATTTTTCATACGGATATGTATATAGATAATAATGAATATACTATAATAATCTTATGATTCTGCATCATCCCCATGCTTGGAGTATTCCCCGGATGGTCCGAATCCGGAGATTTTGATGAATCACTAGGATTTGAAGATATAAAAATATCTCTTCAACGAATTAATAACACAATATTTTTTATTCACTAACAAATAACAAAACAAATGGTATATTTATATGTGATAACACAGTCTTCAATATTATAATTAAACTATAATACATAATATGTTCGGACCTTAGATATCTATCCCGATTTCGGACCGATACTCTAATATATATATTAGTAAAAAAAAGTAAATTCATGAGGTAATGGGTATTGATTAAGAAAGCGGGGGAATCCATATCAGTGCGCCATTGCTACTCCAATTCTTGAAATTATACCTACTTAATCAATCCTTGATTTTGATTTCTTATCTTTTTATCTTTTAAAAATCTTTATTTAACCTTGACCAATGGATAAAAAATATATTCTAATTTAAAATATGAAAATCATAGTCATATTTCATCATTATATTATTAATAATATCAACATACCTGGTATTAATCCGAATGAATAATAAGATATTCTTCCTCCTTCTCCATATCTCAATACTTCCCCTCCGAAAAAACTTGAGATACCGACGCCATTGACAATCCCATCGAGGATCCGTTGATCAGGAAAAGAAATTATTTCGGCTAATGTTCGTGTACCTCAAACAAATACCGTATTATAATATCCATCTATATAACCTCGGAAATATGACCAATTGTATAAGGAACTTGGAAAATAACCTAAAATTCCTTCTGATTGAGGATCCGTTTCTTCTTGTAGGTTCCGCGAGAGAAAGAGAGGTCCGTAAAGAATAAGAGCAATAAATATTCCCAAAAATGCTGTACCAACCGAAGTAGTTGCATTTATCCAGAATTCTTCAGAATCCATTTTATGAGAATAACTCAATAATGGATCCAGCCAATAGGATAATAAATCAAAACCCATTTTTTCTTTAGAAAAGGGAACTCCTATAAATCCAATGAACAAAGTGGGTATTGTTGGCACGAGTAAGGGGAATAACATTATGTTATTTGATTCCTTGGGATATAAAGGATATTCTTTCTGAGAATAATGAGTCGAAACAAGATTCTCCATATCTTCCTCACCAGATTCTTCAATATTCTCTAGAGGATTAAAAAATTCTAATTCTTTCGAACCCTTTTTATTTTGTACGAATGACAACTCAAAATCCATTCCCTTACCAGATGTTCTAATTTGATTTTCCTCCCATATAGAAACAGAAGAAGAAATAGAATGTTTGTTGGATGGGTTGGCACGAAAATCTCCTTCGGGAGTGGGGAAATACATACGGAACATATAGAATCCAGTTAGTCCTGCTATAAACCAAGCCATCCACCCGAGAATGGGAAAGTATAACCGACTATCGGCAAGAATCTCATCTTTGGACCGAAAACAAGCAAAAGGTGGAATACCGCAAGGAGAGAGTGTGCCTAGAAGAAAAGTGGTTCCTGTAATTGGCATGTATTTTCTCAAGCCACCCATAAAAGCCATATTTTGGCTTTTATCGGGACAATATCCAACAATAGGTTCCATAGAATGAATGACCGATCCGGATCCAGGAAATGATAGAGCCTTAGAATAAGCATGCGTAATAAGATGGAACAGAGCAGCTCGATAAGAACCTATACCTGGGGCTAACATAATGTAACCTAATTGGGACATTGTAGAATAAGCTAAGACTCTTTTAAGATCTTTTTGAGCAAGAGCTATAGTGGCTCCTAATAGGGCTGTTATTCCACCTATCCGAGAGATTAGGCTCATCATAAGGGGTAAAGCTTTGAAGAGCGGGAACATTCGAGCTACGAGAAAGATTCCCGCTGCTACCATAGTAGCAGCATGAATAGGGGCTGAAATAGGAGTGGGTCCTTCCATAGCATCAGGCAACCATACATGAAGTGGAGATTGTGCGGATTTAGCTACCGAACCTGGGAATGGGGAGAGAGCACAGAAGGTAGCGAAAAATAAACTAACTTCATGATTGGCGAGCAACTTATTGAATAATTCAGATAAATCTTCAAATTCGGAACTGCCTGTTATCCGATAGGAACCTGAGATTCCCAATGATGATCCAGAATCTCCTACACGATTAGTTATAGAAGCTTTTTGACGAGCATTAGCTGCATTAGGTCGAGTGAACCGAAAACCTATTAATGAATAAGAGCACATCCCTACTAATTCCCGAAAGATATGAATTTGTATTAGATTGGGACTAAGAACCAATCCTGGCATGGGGGCATTGGAGAGACTGGGATAAGCGAAGAACCTTAGATATCCTTGGTCATGAGGCATATGACTGTCACTGTGAATCGTAACCATAACTCCTATAGTAGTAATTGGTACTGGCATAATGGGAGTGAGTGGATCAATCAAATAACCTACTTCCAAAGTAACATTTTTATTGTGAATCCAAGACCATAAGTATCGATAAATGGGATTACCAGTAATTTGTTGCCAAGAAAGACGGGGAGGAATGAACATAGCTGTGCCTAGCAGTGAAATGCTGATAATAGCATATATACGACGAAGATTTTTGGTTGCCTTTGGAAAGAAAAACAATCCCAATCCTATTAGAATGGAGGATATAAGTGGAAATAAAGGAACCATCCAAGCATGATATATTAGTTTCATAGAAGATTCTTTCGGGAATGAAACTATTTCATTTTTGGTTTATAATTTACAATATGGGGAAGAAAAAAGGGAATAAGTGAATGATGAAATTATATCCCATTTATTCGAAATCTTTATTCGAATAAAATTTGGATCAATAAAATTGATTCTTCTTCATTCAAAAAATAACTGAAATATTGCTAAAAAAAATTTTATTATTATAAAATAATGAGTTATTATAAAGCAATGAGATTTTACACGTATCTCCCTAATTAATAGATATTTTCCATTTCTATCAGAAAATTAGTTGTTCGTAGCAAAACTTGATGAAGGATGGAACAATTGGAAAGGAAATATTTACTTGTTCTACTCCAGTTACTAACATTTAATTTCGATTTTCCAATCTATAACCATTTCCTATTTATAAATCCAATTTTGTAATGAATGCATACGCAGTAATTGAAACCGGAGGTGAGCAAATCCGAGTGGAACCAGGAAGATTTTATGATGTTCGTCATTCCACGTCATTGAGACCAAATCTCTCGAGCCCAAATACTAAAATATTAATCTATCGAATATTAATGATTTATCATGAATCTACCGTAAATCTTGGACATCCTTGGTTGGGAGGTGCAGTAGTGAAAGGAAGAATTCTGCAGTCCCGTCTTGAAAACAGAATTACCATTCATAAAAAGCGTTCTGGAAAGAAAACATGACGTAAGTTAGGACATCAACAAGATTTGGTTCGATTTGTAGTGGATTCCATCTGTCCAAATGGGAAAGATTTATACGAATAAATTAATTATTCATATGATACGATTCCCAATATCAAGAGTATTGGGAGCCTTTATTTTCTAAGCGTAAATCCTTCAATTATTAAAAAAAAAAATGACTATACACAAACTATACATGTTTCTGCAAGAATATACATATATATAGAGGCATTCCTCGCTATGGCGGTCCCAAAGAAGCGTACTTCTAAATCGAAAAAGAAAAGTCGTAAAACTGTATGGACAGAAAAAGCTAATCGGGCTGCGGTAAAAGCTTTTCCTCTAGCTCAATCTATTTCAACTGGTCGTTCCAATAGTTTTTACTACTATACAACAAAATAAAATCCGAATAATCTGAAATTGAATCCATTCATAAATCAGATGAATTACGACATAGATATAGATAAAGATACTGTATCTTCTGAAGAAAATGCTCCCGTGTATGGAAAGAATAATTCTTCCATAAAAAGAAAAGAATAGTTTAATTTACAAATTTATGGATTTTTTAAACTATAATTATATATGAAATATTCTATATATATATATATAGAATAATCTTTTTCAACAAGATAAGAATATTTGATATGAAGATTCTTCTCTATACTTCTCCCTTTATAGATCCAGAATAGCTTTTCTCTTTCCTTCCTCTCCACCAAGTTTAAAGATGTTCATTTTGTTATGAAGCCCAACGAAAAGATTCTTCTCGGAGCAGCGGGATTTGAACCCACGACCTCCATCACCCCAAGATGATACGCTACCTAGCTGCGCTATGCTCCGTTACAACAAAATAATTCATTATAATGTTCTAATTAGTGAAAGTTTATATTTAAGATTACCATATAATTTAATTATAATGTTATTTGACATTTTAGTATAAAGCATGCTATTATGTTCTACGACGAGCCGCCATGGTGAAATTGGTAGACACGCTGCTCTTAGGAAGCAGTGCTAAAGCATCTCGGTTCGAATCCGAGTGGCGGCATCTTTGCACCTATGAAATAAAATAGATTGAAATTAAGATCTTTTTACATTTGTAATTTAAGATCTATTCATCTTATTTATTTATATATGTATATATAAATATATATATAATAAATCAATCTGTGAAATGAAATTTTTTAATCAGTTCATTCCAGAATAATAATGTAATGTAAAAAATTTAAATTATTACGATACTCAGAACCTTGGAACATATATTAGCTCACACACCTCTCTTTCTCCTTTTTTCCGTCACCCTTCCCTATTGGGGAAAATTGATCTATATGAGGAACAAGAAACTGAACAATTTAGGCCGAAGAAGCGTGATAATTACTTTTATTTGTATAACAGGATTTCTATCAACTCGCTGGCTTTACCCCGGGCATTCACCATTAAGTAACTCATATGAGTCACCTATGTTTCCTTCACGGAGCTTCCGTTTAATTCATACGGTTCTGATTCGGAGCCAGAATGATTGGTTGGGTACAATTACTGCACCAAGTGCTATGTTAACTCACGGTTCTGCCACTTCAAGTGTTCCCAGAGAAATGCAGCAATCCGCAGTCCTAGTGCCTGCTCTACAATCTCATCGGTTAATGATGCATGTAAGTATGATGATGTTCAGTCACGCAACTCTTTCATGTGGGTCCCTATTAGCAATAGCTCCTTCAGTCATTACATCAAAAAAGAATATGGATATCCTAATAATTACTTCCGGTATAGACTCATCCATCTGGTCCTCCTCAGAAAAGAGCGATGAACGGGGAGAGTGCGATTCACCAAACACTCCCTTTCTGTTATCTATAAATTCTCGTGAAGACCAATTGACTTAACAATCAGATCATTGGAGTTATCGAATTACTAGTCTAGGCTCTCCCCTTTTAACCTTAGGTATTCTTTCCGGAGCAGTGTGGGCTAATGAAGCATGGGGATATTATTGGAACTGGGATCCCAAAGAGACTTGGGCTTCAATCACTTGGCTTATGTTTGCAACTTATATGCATACTAGAATAACTAAGAGTTGGCGAGGTAAAGAACCAGCAATTGCAGCTTCCTCGGGGTTTTCCACAACTCGGATTCGTTACTTAGGAGTTAATCCCTCAGGAAAAGGTTTACACAGCCATGGATGGTTAAGTTAATCCAGGATGTAATTTAAAGTGCACTTTGCTTTGTTTCGTCGATCAAAATAATTTTCGAGATTATAAAAATCACTATTTGAAATAAATAATTGTGAAAATAAAATAGTGATTTTTATAATATGTATTTATTACTTAGAAGTAATCAAACTCTTAACTACCGCTTCCGGAGATCCCAGGATAGAATAAAATCCACCTTGCTGTTCCACAAGGGTAAGACCAGATCGGGATAAAAACCAATGCCTATTATAGGCAACAATAAGCGAATTAGAATGAAAATCTCTCGTGGTCCAGAATCCATGATGTGGGAAATCGGAGCATTAGAAACCTTATATCCATAGAACATTTGACGTAACATGGGCAACGAGTAAATAGGGGTTAAGATTATTCCAATTGCTTCTATTACGGTAATAATTATTTTCGAAGTAAAGGAGTAGTTTCGACTACCAACCATTCCCAAAGAAACCATTAATTCTGATATGAAGCCACTCATGCCCGGTAATGCGAGAGATGCCACTGGAAAGCTACTAAACATGGTGAATGTTTTAGGCATTGAAACAGCTATTCCCCCCATTCGGTCAATGAAAAGGGTACGTATTCTATCATAACTTGTTCCTGCCGAAGAAAAGAGGGCAGCACCAATTAATCCGTGAGGAATCATCTGTGGAATAGCTCCATTAAGGCCTATATCTGTTACGAAACCAATACCAATAGGTACAAAACCCATATGAGATACTGATGAATAAGCAATTCTTCTCTTTAAATTACGTTGACTGAAAGGGATTGGAGCTGCATAAACGATTTGAATTGCCCCCACTATTACTAACCATGGGGAAAATATGGAATGAGCATGGGGCAATAATTCCATATTAATCCGAATTGGTCCATATCCTCCCATTTTCAAGAGAATCCCAGCTGGAAGCATACATGTACTATAATGTGCTTCCCCATGAGTATCTGGTAACCAGGTGTGTAAGGGAAAGATTGGTAGTTTCACAGCATAAGCTACGGGGAAGCTTAGGTATAAGACTATTTCTAATGCTATAGGATAGGATTTATTAGCTAAATTTTGAGAGTCCAATGTTGGTTCATCAGATCCATAGAGACTCATAGTTAAAGCTCCTATTGGGAGAAAAATGGAACCACCTGCAGTGTACAAAACAAATTTTGTGGCTGCGTATAGACGCCTTTTCCCCCCCCACATGGACAAAGGTAAGTAAACAGGAATTAGTTCCGGCTCCCACATAAAAAAGGAAAGTGAAGTATCTTGAGGAGCGGATGATCCTACCTGGCCGCCGTACATTGCTAACATCGAGAAATAAAATAATCGTGGACTTCGGGTAACTGGCCAAGCCGCTGAAGTAGCTAAAGTAGTAACGAATCCTGTCGATGAAATAAGCCCAATGGAAAGTCCATCAATCCCCAATCTCCAGTGAAAATCAATGGGATTTATCCAATTATAATCTTCTTTCAATTAAATAAATGGATTATTAAAATTGAAATGATAACAAAATATATAGGTTATTAAAAGGAACTCTGACAAGCAAATGCCTGGAGTATACCATCGAACAATCTTATTCCCCCTATAGGGGAATAATGGGATTGATGAACCCGCGGGTATAGGTGAAGGAACAATTATTGTTAGCCAAGGATAGTTGCTCGTGATGAGGATAGGGGGATTTTGAACAGAAAACCCATTCCCAAGATTTTGTTTGAGTATGGGTCTTTATCGAATGAGTACAAATTCCTATTTATTAGAAGAATAGATTAAACCTTTCATAAAGAGCCAACCATTCTTTTTCGATAGTATCTATCGGTCAGTAAGCTAAACCCGTACTGCGAGTCGTCTCGGATCCCAAATAAACGCGTACACTCAGAAAATCTGTTGGACAAGCGGATTCACACCTTTTACAACCTACACAGTCTTCTGTTCTGGGAGCAGGAGCAATCTGGTTAGCCTTACATCCATCCCAAGGTACCGTTTCTGATACATCCGTGAGGCAAGCTCTTACACATTGGGTACAACCAATACATGTATCATAAATCTTTACTGAATGTGCCATTGGATCTATCGATTTCCAACAATACCGGGAGATACCATGAGCCTTAAATTTACTAAGATTTTACCGATATATTGCTAATGGCAATATTATACCGATAAAATTCATTTGATGAATCTTTGTATTAATGAATATTTGGAATATACAACTTTGATTATTTATTGATTCTGAATGAAACCGATTCGAATTTTTTAGACTTTACTTAATACAACTTAATCATTTATATTAATCATTAGCATAACAAATAAATGAATTTTATATGAAATAATCTCTATTTTGTTTATAAATCGGAATGACATATCAGATCTTTATATATCCTTTTCAAAAGGTGAAGAAAAAATAGGATATATCCAGATTTTTAACTTTTTTAAATTACCATTTTAACAAATTGAATTGATCAATACGAATTGATTTTCTGTTGCGATAGATAGCTAGAACAATGGCTAATCCAATAGCTGCTTCAGCAGCTGCAATAGCTACAATGGAGATGGAAAAAATCTCTCCTTTTACTTGTTGAATGTCCAAAAAATTGGAAAATGTGACAAGATTTACATTAACTGCATTGAAAATTGACTCGAGACACATAGGTGCTCTGATCATACTCCGACTCGTGATTAATCCGTAAATGCCGATACAGAATAGGAAAGCACCTAGAATAAGTGCATGTTCAAGCATGATCAATTAACTCCTTATGGATCCTAAGGTTCTTAAGTATAAATAAAAGTTAAGTAAGTATAAAAAAAAGTTTTTATAGTACTCATGAAACGAAAAAATCATCTTTGGCCTGTAATACCTCACTCTCCTCCAGTTCAAACATTTTCCCTCGGCGAGCCGTAGTAATAGCTCCTACTAGAGCAACCAAAAGAACTATAGAAAGAAGTTCAAATGGAAGCAAAGAATCGGTTAATGAATGGGATCCAATACGTTGAACGTCATCTGTTAAAGGTTCTTCCACGATCCCACCCGGTAATACGATTAAGGATACTCTGGACCATGATGTATTTAGGATCATAATGATCGGTAGAAAAAAAAGACTTATACAAAGTGCTAAAGTAATTCCATCTCCTGCAGTCCGGTATGTAGAAAGATGGAAAGATTGTGGCTCATTCGTTGACGTAACAGCAGATACAATTGAAACATTTACGGCTCCTACATGAATCGAGATTTGCACAGCAGCTACAAAGTCCGCATTCGGTAAAAGGTATGGAGGGGATATACAAGCGAAAACTGACCCTGAAAGAGGAGCGGAATAAACTATATTTGTGAGCGATACTACTCCTGGACCTCCTAATATGGGACCTAACTCTAAGGAGACAAAAATAGCCTCATGAATTGGTTCAGGTAAATTGATCATGTTCGCAATAAACGAAAGTCCTCTCTTTCAGGATCCTATTCACTGACTCAAAAAAATCACCCTGTTTCTATATAATTATATTCCGAGTTAATTCAGAAAGAAACTCTATATGTATTGTTTTTCCACCCCTTTTTTCCGCTTCTCAATCGAACTCAGTGTGAGAATCAGTTACATCTCTTGAATCGAGATGTCCTTCCATAACTCCTTTAGGTAAATAATTTAAACTTGGAATAGCTTGAATTGTAGAATCTTTGATCACTGATATGGGCAAACGTCCTAAAGCAATCTGATCATAATTTAATTCATGACGATCATAGGTCGAAAGTTCATATTCTTCAGTCATTGACAAACAGTTTGTAGGACAATATTCGACACAGTTTCCGCAAAATATACAAACTCCAAAATCAATACTGTAACTTTTCAATCGTTTCTTTTTCATGTTCCTTTTCAATTCCCAATCAACAACAGGTAGATTGATTGGACATACACGAACGCATACTTCGCAAGCAATACATTTATCAAATTCAAAGTGAATACGTCCACGAAATCGCTCTGATGGAATCAATTTTTCGTAGGGATATTGAATGGTCATAGGTAAACGATTCATGTGATCCAAGGTCACCATAAAACCTCGACCGATATACCTCGCAGCTTGAATTGCTTGTTGACTATAATCCCGGAGTCCATTCACCATGGAAAACATATGGTAGATACCCTCGAATAAATTATTCAATTCTTTTTTTTTTTTTTTTTTATCCAACTCATAAGATTGAATAAATATATAAATGTGTTTATTATAGAATCTTATTCACATAAATAAATTATAATTATAGTGAAAGAAGTTGAAAAGAAGCTGTTAATAATAAATTACCCAGGGCAACAGGCAAAAGAAATTTCCAACCAAGATCCAATAATTGGTCCATTCTCACTCTGGGTAAGGTCCATCTTGCCATGATAGAAATGAACAAAGATAAATAAGCTTTAGCTAATGTAATAGTAATTCCTATTGCAATATTGGTAACCTCACCAGTTCCATCAGTTGAATTTAATTCTAAGTGGTCGAAAACTGGTAAGAAAGGGATAGAAAAATTCCACCCGCCCGAATAAAGAACCGCTACGAACAATGAAGAAGCTAATAGGTTTGGATGAGAAGCAACATAGAATAGGCCGAATTTTATACCTGAGTACTCGGTTTGATAACCTGCTATCAATTCTTCCTCCGCTTCTGGTAAATCAAAAGGCAATCTTTCACATTCCGCCGGGGAAGGAATAAAAAAAGCTACGGAACCTATAGGTTGACGCCACAAATTCCATCCCCGAAAACCATATTTGGACTGCGCCTCGACTATATCAACTGTACCCAAGCTGTCGGATAATCATAGTCGATGTTAGCATCACTGTTAGCATCTCTATTTCAGAACCGTACATGAGACTTTAGCTTCATACGGCTCCTCGATGGCTATCGAGAAACAAAAATTTAATGATAAATTTTCATAATCAATTGAACCAATGAGATTCTGTCTGCTATAACAATAGAAGCTTTCGAATCTATCTCAGCCTTTACAGTTTTTTTGTTAGCGCTAACTCAAGTCTCTCAGTAGAAGAAGATTTTATATTCTCTATAGGATAGAATTTACGCATGCTCATTTATGAGAGGTGAGAACTGTATGAAGGATTACTTCGTTCCCGATAGTCATTCGTTTAGTAGATAAGGATATACTCCAGATCGGGGTCCTGGGGAAGTACTACTCGGTCGTCCCTACCAACGTCAAGTCCTAATCCCATTATTGGTAATATCTATAAAAGATGCTTTTTTTACTAATCTTTCGCGTATCTTAGTGTTCCTGACCATCTACTCCTGCCTAATCCTAAGTATGATAGTAATAACTTCATACATTTTATCTTTTGCCCCCCGCTGTCGGGCCCCGATAACTAATCTTGAACCCGGGTACACAGTTTTTCCTGCGTTCCGTATGCTTTCACTCTCGCACATAGAGGATGGGACTTGATCCTATTACTGCAAATGAATAAGCTGTTTGATCTCACCCATATGACTATCTAGTTTTCTAGGATAAGAGGAAGAACTATCTCATCCTTTTAATTAACTCTCTTGTGAAAGAGGTTTAGTATTTCAACGAATCACACGTGGGGATATGGATGACACACGTAAAGCTAAAGGAATTTCATAACTAATTGATTGAGCAGCGGCTCGAAGACCACCCGAGAAAGAATATTTATTATTTGATCCGTATCCCGCCATGGGGGGTCCGAGAGGAGCAATACTTGAAACAGCGATCCAAAAGAAAACACCTGTCCCAAGATCAGCTAGAATAATGTTGTGGCCAAAAGGAATTACTAAGTAACTTAGAAAAACTGGTATGATCACCACAGCCGGTCCGATATTGAATAACCATAAATCTCCCCTGGATGGAATAATATCTTCCTTCAATAGTAGCTTTATTCCATCTGCCAGAGCTTGAATAATTCCCGAAGGACCAGTATATTCAGGTCCAATACGCTGTTGTATCCCTGCAGATATCTTTCTTTCAGGCCATATAATGACTAGAACTCCCATCGTAACTCCTAATACAAGAGTGATTATGGGTATGATAATCCATATAAAACCGAATAAATCTCTTGGAAATCCTAATCTATGGAATAGATTGATAGCTTGTTCCTCAATATCTGTATTAATCGCCGTTTCAACGATCAACCTCTCCCGTGATAATATCTATACTACCTAGAATTGTCATAATATCTGCCAATTTCACTCCTTTTAATAGTTGAGGAAGAATTTGTAAATTGAGGAACCCTGGTGGGCGAATTTTGAATCTCCAAGGAAAGAAAGAATCGTCTCCCATGAAAAAGATACCTAATTCTCCTTTAGGAGCTTCAATTCTAAAATAAAGCTCATTTTTGGGTAACTTGAAAGTGGGAGAGGGCTTTTTACCGATGAACCGATAATCAAAATCATTCCAATCTGATTTATTTACTTTATCAAGCCGTCGAGCTTCCAAATTTTCAAAAGGCCCCCCTGGAATAACTTCCAAAGCTTGTTTGATTATTTTAACGGATTCTCTCATTTCTCCGATTCGTACCAAATAACGAGCTAATGAATCTCCATCTTTTTGCCATTGAATTTGCCAATCCAACTCATCGTAACATTCATGATGATCAACTTTACGAACATCCCATTTTACTCCTGGAGCTCGTGGCATAGGCCCTGATAAACCCCAATTTATGGCTTCTTCTCTACCAATAATACCTACTCCCTCAACTCGTTTCAAAAAGATAGGATTTCGTGTAATAAGTCTTTCATATTCATCCACCTTCGGTAGGAAATAATCACAAAAATCTAAACCTTTATCTACCCAACCGTAAGGCAGATCCGCGGCTACTCCCCCGATACGAAAATAATTATGCATCATTCGCATACCAGTTGCGGCTTCGAATAAATCATATATCATTTCTCTTTCCCTGAAGATGTAGAAGGAAGGAGTTTATGCACCAATATCAGCCATAAAGGGTCCGAGCCATAACAAATGGGAAGCTATGCGACTTAACTCTAGCATAATGATTCTTATATAACTAGCTCTTTTAGGCACCTGAATATTGGTCAATCTTTCTGGTGCATTTGCTGTTACTGCTTCTGCGAACATAGTAGCTAAATAATCCCATCGTGTGACGTAGGGAAGATATTGGACGACTGTTCTATTTTCAGCAATCTTTTCCATTCCTCTATGTAAATAACCTAATATGGGTTCACAACCAGTAACATCTTCACCATCTAAGGTAACAATAAGTCGAAGAACACCATGCATTGATGGATGATGAGGGCCCATACTTATTATCATGGGATCTCTCTTTGTAGTGAGCATGGTCGTATGCCGCTCCCCCTCGAATAATTCCAGAAATGAGTAAGAATAAGGAAATTTTCATTCTTCATATTGATATAATTAAAGTGGATGCTTAGCTAAAGATTCTAAAAGATAAATTAACGTTTTTTCAGCCCGCGAATACGTAATTGATTAATCAAATTTTCATAACAGAGTGAATTTTTTTGAGATAGATGAACCAAAAGACGTTCACGTTTTCCTGGGATTTTCCACAAACCTCTCTGAGATGAATAGTCTTTGCCATGTAATTTTAAATGATAGGTAGGTTTCAAAATTCGATTAGTTAAATGGGATATTTGAAACTCAACGGATCCTGTTTGTTTTTCGGGAACCAAAGATGAACGAATCGGTGTATTTTTAGCCATAGGAACAACAATTGCTCCTAAATTAATTATATGATGGACGGAAAAAATAAAAATTTTGGATTGTAGCTAATTAATAGTTTTTTTACAAAAATAAGAGCAAAATTTTCAATATCTTAAGATGTCTATAAAATAGAATAACATCTTTTCAAATATTCTTAAAAACTTGATAAATTCATATAAAATAAAATAAAATAAAATAAACAAGATTCTATTTGAGTAGTGGCAAATAGCACATTCTTTCAAATAGTGATGGATAAATAATAAAAAGGTTCGTAATTTCCATAAAATATAATCCAAATTTTTATTTAAAGAAACCCACCCTGACGGAATGCTATAAATAATGATAAAAATTGTTCATAACCGAAAATACTGAATGAAAAAGAGAAAAAGAATGCAAACATTTTTTCTTTTCTTTTTTTTTTTTTATCAACCGTTTTTTGAGGGATACATACAAATTCTTGACATAGCGAATCGACTTCCATCATTTGTATTAAACCAAAATCTATTCATACAACCCAGATCTTCCAATCGATAGCTGGACCAAAGAGACCGTTTAATCATTTGAGTTTCATTTGCGTTAAATTTTCGATCTTCTTTTATTGGTTCCTCGTAGTTACGTCTATTCTCCCCGGAACAAGAATTAAAATCTGCTCCTTGATTTCCATTTTCCTTTAGATATAAGGAATTCCATATTCCCAATTGTATACGACGTTTCGAAGGTAAAATATCTTCGAGATTAAATGAATCTGAAATAATTATTTTTTCTTTATTCTCAATAACTTTTACGCGTAGTATAGATTCATGGATGAAATCAGATATTCTTCTAAATCTACTTTTAAAATTTAATATAATACTTATCATTTTATACATCAGAATCTCGTCGTATAATACTTCTGGTAAACGATGTCCCAAATCTTTGAATATTTTATTTGTGCCATCCATGCAAGTATAGTTATAAAAAAGAACTATATTTTTCAATATCTTCTCATAGAGAAACCGAAAATTGACTCCTTCAGCTGAATTTACTCCAAATTTAATGATATTCAAAAGATTCGTTGTATTTCCTGCTATTTCCGTTTTCTCTGCTATCTGTTCAGATTTCAAATTCCATCGCTCAATATACTTATGAGATTCTCTTCTCTCAAGTGATCTTTTTTTTGCATAATCGTCTTTGTCTTTCCTTAAAAGAGATCTCTTTGGTTCGTGTATGAAACTAAAGTCACAAGTTGTTAGAAATTCATACATTTCTATAATGTTGAATTTTTTTAGAATCTCTGGATATAGCCATGAGTATAAATTGGAATTTAAATGAATATTTTTTTTCCTATCAATTTTTTTATACTCACTATTCTTTCTATCATTGACTAATTTATATTTACGTATCTTTTGAATACGATCATTAAACACGATTTCTTTTTTTTCATCTTGCCACATTGAAAATCTTTCAATGTCCGAATCTTTTATAGAAGCAAGATAACTATAAGATAAAACATTATATTTGTACCGTTCATTAAGTTTCCCCGTCTCTTTCAGATCCGCAATGAGTTTAGAATAAATCCTTTTTTTATAAGAACGTAAAGATTTATATCTATCAAAATTATCGGAAAAAGAATTTTCTATTTGCCAATGTTCAGTAACCTTATCTCTCCATCTACGTGGTGCAATCTTACGCCATATCCGTAAAGGTACATTACATCGATGAAAACATTGTAACCATTTCTTCCAGTCCTTCTCTTCCAAATCCCGTAGCTTCCTGTAACCAAGTATTCCCTTTTCATTCGAAAAAGCTTCAATATTTTTTTCAATAAAGAGATTTGATATCCGGTGCCTTAAGGATTCCACTGGATAAGAGTTATTCATCGTTCTCATTTGCCATATTTTGTGAAATACATATGCTTGGGATATTAATCCAGTATTCTGACTAGGATGAACTTTGAAATATTCCATTTCTTTACTAGAAATGATTAAATCTTTATTGAAAAATTTATTATACTTCGTTTTTGACCAAGAAATGAAAAATATTATTTTCTTATAAATTGTTGAAAGATCTCTTGTCAATCCCATTCTTAATTGTATTTTGAACCAAATGAGATGAAGAAGAACTACAAAATTTCTATTCATTTCTTTTAAAAGAATCTTGATTAAATAGATCCATTGCTCGATTAATTCCATACTTCTTCTGTGAAAATTCACAATTATTTGATGATTTTGAATTGATATCTTTCTTGATCTCAGTTCTTTCTCATTGCCGGGATACACTCCATTCTTCTCTTTTGAATTAATATTAATTTCTAGTTCATTAGAATGGGTCGTCTGTCCAGTAATTCCTGCAATCTGATTACTTTCCGGGGCTATGAAATCCCTTAATTCTTCAATATTCGTTCGAGCTTTATATCCAGATTGATCTGGAATTGCTGGTGAAAAATTTTCGTTACATTTAGTTGTAATTCCAATTGGTAATTCGTCAATTATTTTACTACTTGTCCCAAAATTTGTTCTGTGTTCATTATCTGGTTCAAGACTAGATATATTATTACTCGTAGTTTTATTGGGCTGAGTATCTAATATTGTTATATCTTTTTTATAAATATTTGATTCTTTTTTTAATGGAAAAAAATTGTTAAAGATTTCTGTAATTTTTTCCAATAAAATATTTATTTTCCATCTTTTTTTCAATCCTCCAATTAAAGGCTTAAAGAAGGAAGGGTTTTTTTTCCTACTGCCAAAGGGTAAATAGGTTTGAAATCCCAAGGCTGTTAAAAAACCATAATCAATTTTTTTATTTTTTGCTATTTGATTTTTTGCTAAACTATATGAATTCGTTTCGAATCCAGGATCACGCCACTTCAAATGAGAAGGATTTATAATTTTTATTTGAAGACCATCTCTATGCCACGAAAATGGTAATTTGTTCACCGAAACTTCGGTACCATCATAAGTGCATCCTATAAAAAATTCTTTATTCCAATCATTCCAATCCTCTGTCCATTCCTGAGTTTGGAATAATAATAGATAACTAATAGTTTTAAATATTATTAATATAGGTAATACTATATATTTTCTAAAGTATAATTGGCTGATTAAAAAAAGACCTCTTGCCCAATGAGCAAGTGGAAAATCAAAACTGTTTGCCGTCGCGAGACGATTAGCTTTTGTTACTACTTTTACAGCAAAAGCCTTTTTCGAAAGAAAGGATATTAATCCTTTCATTTTCTTCTCAGGATGTGCAAAAGTCGGTTTTACATTTACGCCTATTATGCCCGGAGAAGAGAACGTAGTTTTTTTCAATATTCTCAAAAAAAATGGAGAATGCATTTTTAATTGTAACGATTCTTGTAATAAAGCTTTACGTCTTCGAGCACGTATGGATCCTAATATCAGGTTCCGACGAAAATCTGGTTGTGTTGCAAAACTTTTCACAAATATAAATTTTTTATTCTTTTTTCTAATAAAATCTATACTTTTTATTCTGAGGGAACGAATTCCACTGAATGAATTCATAAGATCGAATGCATTGTTTATTAATTTTAAAAATAGAGGTTTTTCTTTTTTAATTTCTCGGAGTTGGGGTTCCTTAAAGATCTGTAATATTTCCGCTATTAAAGGGAAAGAAAGATTTTCTTTTACTCCAGTAAAGTTACCTGAAGATAAATCATCTGTTTGCCAAGCATATTGAAGTTTCCACCATAGAGAATAATCGTCAGTCAAAATACAAGGTGATTTTGGTATTGCAACCCCTTCACGTAATTGTCTATTCAGGAGAGGATCAAACCCTTTGAGGAAAATATCGTTCCCGTGATCGCATAATTTATTCTTTTTTTCAATAACTTTTTCTATTGAAGATCCTTTGTCTAGAGCTCGAATTCTATTTGTTAATTCATTATTCAAATAATCTTTTCCCCGTTTTTCGGTATCAATCCATTCCTTCTGACAAAGATCTTCGAATGACGAAGGAATATCCGAAAGATTGAAATATTCCTTGAAATTTATTTCAAAAATTGACAAACTGGGTGAAGATGTGAAAGATATTCTTTGTCTCCCATCACTCACACACGTGTCAAAAAAATATTGAGACATCTCTGTTTTTATAGGAGTCATCGCCTTGAAATAGAAAAGATCCTCCTCGACATATCGGAATGGTCGGACCCATTTTCGGTAATCGAATAAGATAGTAGGCCACTTTTTTAACCACGATAACTTTTTAGCTTCCTTTTTTTCAAAATTAGAATATATCCTGTTATCAAAAAGAGGTACAGGAGCTCTACCCAAATATAATAGACAGAGAGCTATATAAATGATACGGGAAGTTCGAGCAAAAAGAATCCTTACTAAATAAGAAAGTCTATTATCTGTATCTGAATCGGGTTTTAAAACGGAAATAAATTTGGCCAAAATTCCGGGAAAAATGGAACTACCCAACCACCAGCCATAAAGGCTACTTATTACAAATAAAAATTTATTGCTATAACGGAAAGTAAAGAGTTTAGCTAATCTTGCTAATACAGGACTTGGTAACAGAACAGGATTGAATAATGAAAGGATAATAATATCCAAAAATGTTAATGTTCTTCCTTCATAGACAAATTGAGTATCATCAGATTTCCGAACTATTTTTGCACGCCTAAAATGATAATGAATTATTGGTCTTTTTTCTTTTTGCAATCGGTGACATAAAAGACGATGCCAATAAAATAACATGTACGGTAAAACTAGCAAAGTTATTGCATGAGGTTTCACTAACATGACATAGAGATGCAAATAGTATACTGATAAAATGATTACCAGTTGTCCTACAATTGAAGTTCCAATAGCTAATCTAGCATTAGAATCTTTTCCTAAAAGAAAGGTTCTTACGAGTAAGATCTGAGGAAGACCGATAGGTAATGTTGCAACAAATCCGTAATATAGCCCAAATAGGATCAACGGGCTTGAAACATTTATCCACGGCAATATTTCAATCCGTAATAAAAAAAGTGAAAAATTTTTTTTTGACGTAATAGGATCACCTCCTCAGAAACGGGAGTAGAAAATGGTTATTAATAGCTGCTTTATCCTCTTCGGAGATTATTCTATTATCTCTCTTATTATCTTTCTTACAAGCATATTTTTTTTTTAAAGTATTCGATTCGCCTTGCATTCCCCGTTCACATTTACTGTGGTTCATACGAGTAACAGAAACTCTTTTTGACAAATGTAAATAGTTTGTTTCTACCACACTTTTCTTACTCGAACGATATGGAAAGATTAGTGATACGAAAAGTAACACTAAATTGAATATATGGATTCGATGTGAAGAATTGGAACAAATGATAAATAGAAAGTCGAAGAGCTTGTGTTCTCGATTGGAAAAGATTTCAGTTAACAATCCCAAATTCCATTTTGTCCATAAATTCAATAAATATCTATTCAATAAATATTGATGATCTTTATCCCAACAAGCTTTCTCCCAATGAGGGTTCTGTTGAGGTTTCTGCATCCTCTCCAATAAGAAATATAATCCTTTCGGTATCAATTGTTTTTGCTTATATTTAGGTTTCTTTCCGTTCATACTTCGGTCTCTATTTTCCTCCAAAAAATGAAATGAAATGCCTATGCCTATGATGCGTAATCCTTTATATAATACATAATAATGATGACATGACACAAAGAAAAATTTACATCAAATCAAAATCAATTGAGACAGATTATTAATTATTAATAAGAATATTAATGGAATAGAAAGAATCTTTATTAGTTTTTATTTCGAAACAGAATCATTCACTCCATCATCTTTTTTTTTTCACATACCTTTTAGTCAGTCAGAAAGGGTAGGCAAACGACGGGGGGGCAAAAGGGATTGCTATCGTTACCC